TCCTTTTTCTTTACGTACTATTCTGCTTACTATACCTGCTGATGTAGCATTATAGACTGTATTGTTACTCTTGCTCCCATCAGGATAAATCTGACCCCTTCCTCTGTTCCCACCTACATATATGGGATATTTTAAGAAGTGAACGTCTTTCCTCGTAGCAGGGTCGGGGGAAAGAATGGGAAAGGCGATTTCACTATATTTCTGACCGGGAACAGGACCTATCACAAGAATATTTCTTTTATTGGGACGATAACTCTGAAAAGACAGATTTCCCATCTTTTCTCTCACCTCGGGAGAAATACGATCGGTGGGGGCTAACTCGAATCCCTCGGGTAAAATAAGAACAGCCCCCACATTCAAAGCCCCCTTTTTACCATTAGCAAGAACTTGTTTCAGTTGCATATCATAAGGGATTCGAACAACTGCTTCAAATACAGTATCAGGAAGCACGGCTTGCGGAACTTCAATATCCACGGGCTTATTAGCTAAATGGCAATTGGCACATACAATTCGTCCAGTTGCTTCTCGTGGGTTTTCATAACCCTGCTGCGCAAAAATGGGATATGCATTTGAAATAGATGCCCGAGTTATTACATATATCATGATCGATACAGAAATCGATTGAGTCATCTGTTCCTTTACCCAAGAAAAAGTATTTCTATTTTGCATGTCCAATCATTGATCCCGGAATTTCTACAATAAATTAGATAGGTAGCTAGTATAGTTCCCTATACACGAGTCTGTCATTGTACTGGGATAATTGTACTGGAATATAGGACGAATACCTTGAAGAGCTAGAAGTATAAAGAATTAAGTAAGATTGAAAATGCTTTCTTTATATACGAAGAAAGATTCTGATTTGATTGATATCAGGAGATCAAATGAGTTCTTCATTCATTCATTGAATGATAAATAACTACAAGTGAAGGAGATACACGATTTAAATAATAGAAGATCCAATATTTCACAATTGTATCTAAAATAACTGGAAAAGTGGAAACAAGACTAGATATAATTTGATCGTTATGAACCAATCCAAAATCGTTGTAGACCGAACCAATCATTAGTTCCCAACCATGGGTCGAATGAAATCCGATCCATAAATCAGTAACTAAAAGAATCAAAAAAGCTTTTATTGTGTCACTTAAGTTATAGAGGAATTCCTGAATCCAAGAATTAAGAATGACAAGTTCTTCATTACCCAGAATAAAATAACCACTTAGAATAGCGAAACAAATTATATTTGTCGAGAAATCCAAAATGATATGGAGATGATATTCATTGTGTGTTTTGACCAATTGTATCGTTTCCTTGTGTATTCCTATACGAAGTTTTTGTATATGCGTTTCCGGGTACTCCTTTATCATTTCATCCAAGAGGAATAGTTCTTCCAATTCTATGAATCTTTCTAGAACGTTTTTCTCTTGAATATCATTCAAAAAAGTTTCGGATTTCCCGGTATTCCACCAATTAGTAACCCAAGGTTCCAGACATTTATTAAATGAGAGAGAGACCCACCAGGGCAAAAATATTATGGATGAAATATATGGGAGGGAGACCCAGGCTTTCTTTTTTTTTTTCATTTTTATCCTAAAAGGACCCTTATTCTATTTCTATATTCCTTTCCTTCTAGATCCTAGATCTAAATTATTACACAAAAATAGGAAATAGACCCATGGGTTCAATACCTTTTTATGGAACTCGTACTTCAGAGAAATATCAGATAGAGTCGACGGTTGTATTAAAAAGGAAATTAGCAAGTTTTTTTCCATTTTTTCTTCAGTTCATTTCAAAATACTTCAATTGGTACGCGCAAGAAATAGGCCAATTCGGCAGCTTTTTGTTCAATTTCTCGTGGAGTAAAATACTCATCAGTACGAGTCAAGGGAATGGCTCCTTGGCCTCTGATTTCCATATAAAGGACACGACGAGGATAAAGACCCTCTTTAACCTCCATTCTGATTGATTGTATATCTCTCATAAGTAAGCGAAGGAAGATGCGACGATTTATTCCAGGAAATCCCCAACGAAAAATACACACTATTCCTTCTTTTCTATCGAATCTGTCATAACCACTACCTACATTCCATGAAATTGTGCACCACAAATAGGAGCTAATGAATAGACCTGCGATCCCATAGAAAGACATCACGATCCCTTGTGGAAAAAAAATAATTTGCTGAGATGGAAATACGGATATCAGATTCCTACCAAGATAACTAGAAGTTCCAACCACTAAGAATCCTAGTGAACCTAAAAAAAGGATACAGGCCCAGAAAAAATTACTTGTTTTTCGAGACCCCATTATAAGTTCTATCCATATATGTTCTGATCGCCAATTCATACTCTACTAGATCCAGTTGCATTCGATTGGAATTGAGAGAATAACCCAAATGAATTTTACTTTCTTGATCCCGAAGTAACTTTCATTAACTAGCACTATTCTGATGTAAACCGTTAGAAGTAATTTGTTAGATACATTGACTTTCCATTTAAATAAAATATTCGCCGATCCATTTTTTATTTAACCAGCTATACCTGCATATACATGCATTTATGCGGATATCATGTATCCGCATAAATGCATAATAGTTCTTTCATTTGTGTTCGTAAAGAGTCACATATCGTACCATATTACACTAAATAAATATCTGTATTATGATCCAGTGTTGAAATAAATTGATGAGATTTGGTCCCATCGGATCTAGACAATCTTATTTTTTTGGACATGAAGAGATAAAGAAGCCATTGCAATTGCCGGAAATACTAGGCCCACTAAAGGCACAAAAATAGAGGGTAAGTTGAGATCTGTCATAGAATGGGTGCCTCGATTTAATATTTCTATCTATTAGAAAGAGAAAGATATCTTATGATATGATAAGTATATCTATCCTAAGTATATATCATAAACTGTATTATATTTATAATATTATTTATTATATATAAAAATATTATTTAAATTTAATAAAAATATTATTATAATTTATAATTATTTATTAATAATTTATTAAATAAAAAATATTAATATTTAGAAATTAATATTTATAAGAAATTAATAAGTAGTTAATAAATAGTTAATAAGAAGTAGTTAATAAGTGCAAGGAATGTAGAACTAAATAAGATAAGTGTACCTATTCATCTTTCTACACGAATATGTATGATAATTCGCTTTATTAATCAATTTTATTATTATTTTCCCATCCTTATTTCTTTCTATCTTTCTAATCTAATAAGGAGTTTATTATGAAAATAAAAGATTTTATTAGGAGTTTGCGACTCTAACTAATTCGATCCATCCAACAAACGGGGATTCATAGTAAAAAATGGGGGTTATCGATAGATATAGAAATAACTTCTATTCTCTATTTTATATTTATTTCTTTTTATTTTGATTTCGATATTTTTTTTTATTGTCTATATTAATACGTAAGAAGGCCAGATAATTTTTTTTTTATTTTCCCTAATTCTAATTCCTCAGAGGGAGAAATTCACTTTTTTATCCTGTTGATAGAAGGTTCGTGATTACTAATCATGAATAGAGGTAGGATAAAAAAATAGATCTGGAGGAAAAACGAAAAAGTAATTACCCGAAACTTCTAACTCTTATTACAAGTAGAACTTATGTCATCAAAGAAAACACCATCCTTTTTCGTTTTTTTTGATTACGATGAACTAAATATTTGTTCGCTACAAATAACTGAATTTAGTACTATACTTTATTCATTTTTTGAATTTTGATTCAAGGGAAAGAAACCGTGGAGCTGAAATAACTCACTCAGAACACCTTTTAAAGGATTACGTGGTACAATTGGGTCAAATAAGCCTTTATGGAATAAATACTCAGCCGCTTGTGAACCATCGGGTACTGTCTCATTCAATGTTTGTTCAATTACTCTTTTGCCCGCAAATGCAATGTGGGCATTAGGTTCAGCAACAATGACATCTCCCAACATACCAAAACTGGCTATTACTCCACCGGTTGTAGGAGATGTAAGGATTGATACATAGAATAATTTTTTATTTGATTGATAATTATATGAAGCGGAAGATATTTTAGCCATTTGCATCAAACTCAAACTTCCTTCTTGCATGCGCGCTCCTCCAGAAGCACACACAATAATGACAGGTAGAGATCGATTAGTAGCATACTCGATCAAACGGGTGATTTTCTCGCCTACTACAGATCCCATACTACCTCCCATGAACTTAAAATCCATAACTCCAATTGCTATGGGAATACCATTTAGTTGACCTATGCCTGTTTGAACAGCTTCAGTTAAACCTGTCTTTCTTTGATAAGAATCGATATGATCTCTATAGGATTTCCCCTCTGAATGAAATTCAATGGGGTCCATAGAGACCATATCTTCATCCATAGGATCCCAAGTCCCCGGATCAATCGAAAGTTCGATTCTATCTGAACTGCTCATTTTCAAATGATATCCACACTGTTCACAAATATTCATTTTTGACCTAAAACATTTTTTATAATTTAATCCATAACAATTTTCGCATTGAATCCATAAATGTCTGTATTTTTTTTTTCTACCGAAATCATTAGATCTTCTTCTTATATTGAAATCACTGCCATTTTTACTAGTTCTTATACCAGAACCCCCACTTTCACTACCAGTTCCATTTTCAGTACAAATGAAACTATAAATGTAACTGTCACTGTAATTGTCGGTACCACCCGAAATGGAACTATTAATACTGACTTCAAAACGAAGATAATTATTAATGCAACTATTAATGTGATTATTCCAACTAGATTGAGTATCATTATCATATATGTAATGATCGTAGTTGTGATTGTTTCTCTTAGACCCATTATTTAAATAACTAAAAAAAAAACTTTCTAGTTCACTCAGAAAAGAACTATCATTGTCAATCTCAAAAATCTGATTTTCAATATCAAAACATACAGAAAAACTGTCACCATTACTATCCCTAACTAAAAAAGTGTCATCAGAGATCAAACTCCAAATATCCCTGATATC